ATTAAATCTAATGTCCGTATTCAATCAAAAAAATACATTCTGTCAGAATTTAGAAATTATATGTTTCAAATCTTTGTTGTTTTCTTATTTGTTACCTGTTTATATTATTTAGGAAGAATACCCCCCCCCTTTTTTAGTAAAAAACTATTAGAAAGTGAAGAAAGCAACAAAATTTATAAAAAAGGGAAAAAAAAGGATATCGAAACAAATTTGCAAAGGATACGAACGAAAGAACAAAGATCCAACAACAAAGATAAGTTACAAAAACCTCTTATAAATATTCTTTTCAATTATAAACGATGGAATCGTCCATTTCGATATATAAAAAATAATGAATTTGAAAACATTGTAAAAAATGAAATTTCAGAATTTTGTTTTCATACATATCAACGTGATGGAAGAGAAAAAATATCTTTTACGTATCCACAAAATTTATCAACTTTTGAAAAACTGATGGAAACAAAAATAGATTTCTTCCCAAAAAATAAAATTTCCTATGATGATGATGATTTGTATAATGATTCGCGCTATAGGAATGAAGAAAAAATAAAAAAATTGAGCAATGAATTTATAAATCGCACAAAACTGATAGATAATAAATTTATTTCTCTCGATATATTCGAAAATAGAATTCGATTTTGTAATGATGAAACTAAAAAAAAATATTTAACTAAAAGAAAAGATCCTTTCTTAAACGGACCCTTTCGTGGACGAATCAAAAAAGGTTTTTCAACCTCAATACAACAAGAAAAAACTTACAAAAAAAATGACATTTTGATAAATCAAATTCAAGATATCTTTCTTTATAATAAGATTTATAAAAAGAATAATAGTAATTATACAAAATTAGAGGAAAATCAAAAAACATTTGATAAAAAATTATTAGTAACTACATTTCTTTTTAATCTAATCAGTCAATTTTCAAAAAAATTAGTGTCAAGCTTCAATTCGCAAGTACCTGATTTATTTACAGAAGCTGAACAAGTCAAAATGAATTATAATTATGACGCAGAAAAAAAACAAATAATCCAAATATTATTTGATGCAATTACAACTGATTTGAACAAAAAAAGAAAAGTAAATCGAAAGAACACTAAGTCTATTAAAAGAAACGAAATCTGTAAAAAAGTACCTCGGTGGTCATACAAATTTATGGACGACTTAGAGCAACTAGGTGTAAAAATTGAAGCAGATAATTCTCAAATTCGTTCTAGAAAAGGCAAACGTGTAGTCATTTTGACTAATAAACAGAAATTTTTTAAAAAATACAAGACTTATAATGATCTTGGAGATACTGAAAATACTGAAAAAAAAGACGAATTGGCTTTAAGACGTTATTCCCAACAATCGGATTTTCGAAGAGACATAATCAAAGGATCTATCCGTGCTCAAAGACGGAAAACAGTTACTTGGAAATTTTTTCAAAAAAGGGCGCATTCACCGCTTTTTTTGGATAAAATTGAAAAATCCTTATTCTTTTCTTTTCATAGTTTAAAATCAATGAAAAGATTTTTGATGTTAAATATTTGGATTCGAGAAAAGACAGAATTTCAATTTTTAGATTATATAGAGGAAAAAACAAAAAAAAGTCCGAAAAAAAAAGAGGAGGAAAAAAAAAAGGAAAATGCGGAAAGAAAACGTATAGAAATAGCAGAAGCCTGGGATAGCATTATATTTGCTCAAGTAATAAGAGGTGTTTTATTAATAACCCAATGCTTTATTAGGAAATATATTATATTACCTTCATTGATAATAATTAAAAATACGATTCGTATACTATTTTTTCAAATTCCAGAATGGTCTGAAGATTATATGGATTGGAAGAGAGAAATTTATATTAAATGCACGTATAACGGCGTTCAATTATCCGAAAGAGAGTTTCCTCAAAAATGGCTAACAGATGGGATTCAGATAAAAATATTATATCCTTTTCGTCTAAAACCTTGGCATAAATCTAAAATACGATGTAATGACAAGAAAAAAAGTGAAAAGAAAAAAAAGAACTTTTGTTTTTTAACAGTTTGGGGGATGGAAGTCGAATTGCCTTTTTCTAGTTCCACGAAAAATCTATTTTCATTTTTCGACCCCATTTTAAAAAAACTAAAAAAAAAAAAGAAACAATTTCAATTTTTCACTTTTCTAGTTCTAAAAGTTTTCAGTGAAAAATTGAAACTTTTTCTAAATATCGTAATAGAAAAAGCAAAAGGGATCATCCAAAGTATTCTTGAAATTATTAAAAAAAGTAGAGTCTTCCTCACGAACAAAAAAAAAGAATTTTTAAATTTAAAATATTTCTTTATTCAAAGGAAACCCCCAAAACTCGATGAATTGAGCGAAAACGAAAAATATTCAACAATTTGGAAGAATAATTCAATGATTTCTGAAGCAACCATTTCAAATCAATCGATAAAGTCGACAAATTGTTCATTGAAAAAAAAATCTATAAAGGATCTGAATACTAAAAGAAAAGTAGTTATCAACAAAATAGAAAAAATGAAAAAAGAAGAAAAGAAAAGAGGACTTATAATTCCAGAGACAAATATTCATTCGAAGGAAACAATTTATGAGAGTAAAAGGATAGAATTCGAAAAAAAAATTTTGCAGATATTCCAAAGAAGAAATATTAGCTTAACTAAAAAATTACATTCTTTTTTTGAATTTTTCATGAAAAAAATATACATAGATATTTTTCTATATATCATTTGTATTCCGAAAATCCAGCTACAACTTTTTCTTGAATCAACAAAAAAATTTTTAAATAAATGGCTTTACGATAATGAACCAAATACAGAAAGATTTTATAAAAAAAATCAAAGTATAATTCCCTTTCTTTTAAAATTACACAAATATTTGAATAATAGGAATACGAATTCACATAATTCTTTTGATGTCTCCTTTTTGTCACAACCATATGTATTTTTAAATTTGTTACAAACCCGAATTATTAACATAAACATATATAAGTTAAGACTTGTTTTTCAATATCATAAAAATTTTTTTTTTCTTAAAAATGAAATAAAGAATTCTTTTTTTGGAGCACAAGGAATAGTTCATTCTAAAATAAAACAAAATAACCTGCTCAATTCTAAACTAAATCAATGGACAAATTGGTTAAAGAATCATTATTATCAATATGACTTATCTAACAGTAGCTGGTCCAAATTAGTATCACAAAAATGGAGAAATAGAATCACTAAATGTGGTGTAGCTCAAAATAAAAATTTAACAAAATGGGATTCATATGGAAAAAGCCCATTAATTCTTTACAAAGAACACCAAGGAGTCACATTAAAAAAAAAAATTAGAAAACAATATAAATACGATCTTTTATCCTATAATTTTATGAATTATGCAAATAAGAAAGACTCATATATTTATCGATATAGATCCCTATTTCAATCAAATAAAAACACATTGATTTCTTCTAATTACAATACATATAAAAAAGCCTTCTTTGATAGAATAAGTAATATTTTTATCAAGAATTATATAGCAGAAGATATTTTTTTTAGAAATATGGAAAAAAATCCGGATAGAAAATATTTGGATTGGATAGGAATCAATAGAAAAATACTAAATCGTTCCATATGCAATCCGGAATTTTGGTTCTTTTCCAAATTTGTGATATTTTATAATACATATAGGGGTAACTCGCAAATTATACCAATAAAATTACTTTATTTACATTCTCTTTATTTACAAGGAAATAAAAATGTTAGTGAAGATAATATTCCTAGAAAGAAAAAAAGAATAGATGTTTTTAGAACATCGAAAAAAAAACCCAAGAACAATATGGAGGCAGAACTTCAATTCTTAGTAAGAAATTTTTTGAATTTACATTTAAACTGGAAAAATTTCTTAGGTCAAAAAATCTTTAACAATGTAAAAGTATATTGTCTCCTGATTAGATTGAAAAATTTAAGAAAAATTACTATAGCCTCTATTCAAAGAGGAGAACTAGGTCTAGATATTATGATGATTCAAAATCACAAGAATTTCACTCTTCCAGGCTTAAGGAAAAAGAAAAATAATAAATTTAAGAAAAAAGAACTATTTGTTATCGAACCAGTTCGCCTGTCTAGAAAAAATAATAAACAATTTTTTAAGTATAAAACGATGGGTCTTTCTTTAATTAATAAGAAATATTTTGATAAATACATTACAAGAACAAAAGATAAAAAGATAACAGAAAACAAAGAAAAAGAGAATTTTAATTTACTTGTTCCTGAAAACATTTTATCTGCTAGACGTCGTAGAGAGTTGAGAATTAGAATTTGTTTAGATCCAAATAATATAAATAGTATGCATAGAAACACAATATTTTATAATGAAAATAAAGTCCAAAATTGTTTTCAAGTTTTGACTAAAAAAAGAAATGCGAAAGAGAAAAAAAAACTAATGAATTTCAAAATTTTTCTTTGGCCAAAATATCGATTAGAAGATTTAGCTTGTATAAATCGTTATTGGTTTAATACTCATAATGGAAGCCGTTTCAGTATAGTAAGGATACATATGTATCCGCGTGTGAAAATTCGTTAATCTAATTTTGTTTTCTATTTAGCCTATGTATCTATCTATAGATAGATACATAGGCTAAATAAATACACGCATTTTGGTATGGCAGTGATTTTAATTCAATGATGTATACATAAAAAAAAAGCATTAACAAAATTATCTTTTTTTATCTAATGTAATGTATACAATTTTTTTTAATCTATCAAACCAGTCTCCTTTATACTATATCTATTTAAATTGGATTGATTTCAGTTAAAAAAAAATTATATTTCGTATTTATATCAAAAAATGAAAAATTAGTGTCATTATAATTACTGATCAATAAAAATATCTATAAAAATAGAGGAGAAGGAAAAACTTTTATTTTTTTATGGTCAAAAAGTCATTTATACCTGTTATTTCACAAGAAAAAAAAGGAAAAAAACCGGGATTGGTTGAATTTCAAATATTCAAATTTACCAATAGAATACGAAGACTTACTTCACATTTTGAATTGCACCGAAAAGACTATTCATCCCAAACAGGTTTACGTAAAATTTTGGGAAAACGGCAAAGATTACTGTCTTATTTGTCAAAGAAAGATGGAATACGGTATAAAAAATTAATCAATCAGTTTAATATTCGGCAGTCAAAAATTCGTTAAATTGAAGAGTAATTTTCAATTATTCGATTTATTAGATCTTGAATTTTGATGAACTTTTTTTTTAAGCGATTCATAAAAGAATAAATCGAGCAAAAACCTATGAATATCTCAACTAAAAGAAAGGACTTCATGATAGTCAATATGGGGCCTCACCACCCATCAATGCACGGTGTTCTTAGACTTATTGTTACTCTAGATGGTGAGGATGTTATTGATTGTGAACCGATATTGGGTTATTTACACAGAGGAATGGAAAAAATAGCGGAAAACCGAACAATTATACAATATCTACCTTATGTAACACGTTGGGACTATTTAGCTACTATGTTCACGGAAGCAATAACTGTAAATGGACCAGAACAGTTGGGAAATATTCAAGTACCTAAAAGAGCCAGCTATATCCGAGTAATAATGTTGGAGTTAAGCCGTATAGCTTCTCACCTACTATGGCTAGGACCTTTTATGGCAGATATTGGTGCACAAACACCTTTTTTCTATATTTTCAGAGAAAGAGAATTCATATATGATTTATTTGAAGCTGCCACAGGTATGAGAATGATGCATAATTTTTTTCGTATCGGAGGAGTAGCGACTGATCTACCTTATGGTTGGATAGATAAATGTTATGATTTCTGCGATTATTTTTTAACAAGTATTGCTGAATATCAAAAACTTATTACGCGAAATCCTATTTTTTTAGAACGGGTTGAGGGCGTCGGTGTAGTTGATGTAAAAGAAGTTATTAATTGGGGTTTATCAGGACCGATGCTTCGGGCTTCCGGAATACAATGGGATCTACGTAAAGTGGATAATTATGAATGTTACAAAGAATTTCATTGGGAAGTTCAATGGCAAAAAGAAGGAGATTCTTTAGCTCGTTATTTAGTTCGAATTGGTGAAATGATAGAATCCATAAAAATTATTCAACAGGCTTTGGAAGGACTTCCCGGCGGGCCATATGAAAATTTAGAAATCCGCTGCTTTGATAGAGAAAAAGAGCCAGAATGGAATGAGTTTGAGTATCGATTTATTAGTAAAAAATCGTCTCCGAGTTTTGAATTGCCAAAACAAGAACTTTATGTAAGAATTGAAGCCCCCAAGGGAGAATTAGGGATTTTTCTAATAGGGGATCAAAATGGTTTTCCTTGGAGATGGAAAATTCATCCGCCCGGTTTTATAAATTTGCAAATTCTTCCTCAATTAGTTAAAAGAATGAAATTGGCCGATATTATGACAATACTAGGTAGCATAGATATTATTATGGGAGAAGTTGATCGTTGAAATGATAATTGATTTAACAGAAATACAAGATATACATTTTTTTTTCAGATTGCAATTTTTTAAAGAGATATATGGAATTCTTTGGGTATTTGTGCCTATTTTTATTTTGATATTAGGAATTACTATAAGTGTACTAGCAATTGTATGGTTAGAAAGAGAAATATCTGCAGGGATACAACAGCGTATTGGACCTGAATACACCGGTCCTTTTGGAGTTCTTCAAGCTCTAGCAGACGGAACAAAATTACTTTTTAAAGAGAATCTTATTCCATCTAGAGGAGATATTCGTTTATTTAGTTTCGGACCATCTATCTCAGTCATATCCATTATAATAAGCTATTCAGTAATTCCTTTTGGCTATAACTTTGTTTTATCTGATCTGAATATTGGTGTTTTTTTATGGATTGCTATTTCGAGTATTGCCCCCATTGGACTTCTTATGTCAGGATATGGGTCAAATAATAAATATTCCTTTTTGGGTGGTCTACGAGCAGCTGCTCAATCAATTAGTTATGAAATACCATTAACTCTATGTGTGTTATCGATATCTCTATGTGTGCTTCGTTGAGACAGAAATTTTTTTATACTATTTCCTATAAGCCTCTCCTTATATTTTATATTTAAAGTACAAAAAGAATCTATTCTATAAAGAATATATATTCTTTTCGCATTTGGATTGAATAATTGAATCAGATAGTTATATGAGTGCAATAAAACAGCTTTTATTGAATATAATTTCTAGAATACTCTATTACTTATAGAGAAAATATGATGATTTCAAATTGCAGTAAAAATATTGAGTCTAATTTTCTATGTATAAGAATAAGGTGAAAAAAATCAATGAAATTCTAGAATTAGATTCTATATATTAGATTCTATATATAGAAGTGGTTGTTTTTCCCAAGATTTGTTGATTAGTAATCCTGTCTTGAAGCGGACGCAAAAGACCAACCTTTTTAAAATTTTCAATATCATTTGTATGAATTAGCATACATATATTACCAAAATTAAAAGGGATTAATTTAATAAAAAAAATGAATGGATGGCTAGAAACACCAAAATACACAAAAGATTAGTAACGTATATTTCTTTTTTAAATTATCCAAAAGAGTATTTATGTATAATAGAAAAAGAATACTAATGGGGACTTGAAGTTGGTAGAAAAAAGAAGGCAGTACTCCCCACAATTCCGATCTAGAGTATACTTCCATCCATTGATTGAATAAATAACTATCAGGAACGAAATAATCCTTTAATTTTTTGAAGCCCCCTTTCTTTTGCTTGCACAAAAAGGAATAGGATAAGAGGTCAAAGTTATCTCCTTTTTATTTTTTGTCTTATATCCTCCATATTTATGGAGATAGTCATAATTTAATTTAAAAAAGCAACATCTAATTCTTTTTCGGAATCGAAAATGATGTGGGAGTTCTTGATAATTTTAAAAGAGTATTTTATGCAAAAATGAAATTAAGTGATTACTCAACAAATTTAATTTTGAATTTTTTAAAGGATGAGATCAATTCAGAAGTACCTTTTGTATTTTTTATTTATCTAAATAAATTCAATAAATGTTCAAATGTTTTTCTTTTTTAAATAAGTGTGTATTCATTTAAAATTTTTTTTTAGAACAGACAGAATTCAATGGGTCTAATTCAGAACCGTCCGAGAAAATAGAATCTTATCTATCTTAGGGATATATCAAGGAATAAATAATCGGACGGGTTCTTATATTTTTTTAAGGCTTTAAAGGAGCCGTATGAGATGAAAATCTCATGTACGGTTCTGTAATAGAGATGGTAACAGTAATGTCATCACCGACTAGGATTATCTAACAGTTTAAGTACAGTTGATATAGTTGATGCACAATCCAAATATGGTTTTTTGGGATGGAATTTGTGGCGTCAACCTATGGGTTTCCTCGTTTTTCTAATCTCTTCCCTAGCAGAATGTGAAAGATTACCTTTTGATTTACCAGAAGCGGAAGAAGAACTAATAGCGGGTTATCAAACCGAATATTCCGGTATAAAATTTGGTTTATTTTATGTTGCTTCCTATTTAAACCTATTCGTTTCTTCCTTATTTGTAACAGTTCTTTATTTTGGTGGTTCAAATATCTCTATTCCGTACATCTTCGTTTCTAATTTTTTTGAAAGAAATAAAACATACGGAGTTTTTGTAACGATAATTGGTATCTTTATTACACTAGTTAAAACTTATTTATTCATATTCGTTTCTATCACAACAAGATGGACTTTGCCTAGGTTAAGAATAGATCAATTATTAAATCTTGGGTGGAAGTTTCTTTTACCCATTTCTCTTGGTAATCTATTATTAACAACGTCGTCTCAACTGTTTTCACTGTAAAAAAAATGTGGACCTTCTATATTCAAAATTCAGAACTTGTTTTAAACAAGAGAAAGAAAAAAAATATTCAGAGCTATTCACGATATGTTCCTTATGGTAACTGAATTCATAAATTATAGTGAACAAATAATCCGAGCTGCTAGGTATATTGGTCAAGGTCTCATGATTACCCTATCTCACGCAAATAGGTTACCCGTAACTATTCAATATCCTTATGAAAAAATAATCTCATCAGAACGTTTTCGCGGTCGAATACATTTTGAATTTGATAAATGCATTGCTTGTGAAGTATGTGTTCGTGTCTGTCCTATAGATTTACCCATTGTTGATTGGAAACTAGAAACTGATATTCGAAAAAAACGGTTGCTTAATTACAGTATTGATTTTGGAATCTGTATATTTTGTGGTAACTGTATTGAGTATTGTCCAACAAATTGTTTATCAATGACCGAAGAATATGAACTTTCAACTTATGATCGCCACGAATTGAATTATAATCTAATTGCTTTGGGTCGTTTACCAGTATCAATAATTGATGATTATACAATTCGAACAATTCAAATAAAATGATTTCAAAATTCTTCACAAAAATAATCTAATTTCTCTCTCTAAAAAAAAAAAAAGATATTCTATTTTTTTGAAATGCCTCTTTGGCATAAAGAAAAGAATGAAATGACATTGATTCTATAACAACTGTACCTAATAGCAATTCACATATCTTATCTTAGGATTTGTTTAAATTCTATGCACAGATAATTTTAGTATTTAACAAGTTTTTTCCTGGTCATATCAATAAGGTCATGAAATTTCTATTTATCTCTTATTTTACATATAATGGATTTGTCCGAATCGCTACATGATTTTATTTTAATCTTTCTTGGATCAGGTCTCATATTAGGAAGTCTAGGAGTAGTATTCTTTACGAATCCGATTTTTTCTGCTTTTTCATTGGGACTAGTTCTTGTTTGTGTATCTTTATTCTATATTTTATCAAACTCACATTTCGTAGCTGCCTCACAGCTACTTATTTACGTGGGCGCTATCAATGTTTTAATAATATTTGCTGTGATGTTTATGAATGGTTCGGACTATTACCAAAATTTTCGTGTTTGGACCGTTGGGGATGGAATTACTTTCATGGTTTGTACCAGTATCTTTCTTTCACAAATAACTACTATTCTAGATACATCATGGCACGGAATTATTTGGACGACAAGACCCAATCAGATTTTAGAGCAAGATTTGATAAGTACTAGTCAACAAATTGGAATTCATTTATCAACAGATTTTTTTCTTCCATTTGAACTAATTTCAATAATTCTTTTAGTTGCTTTAATAGGTGCAATTTTTGTGGCTCGCCAATAAGAAAGTTTTCGAACTAATAATATAAATCACATTTTGTTAGATTTTATCACATTTCTTTTTTGTTGAATTATATGTTAACGAAAACGAATATTTATGTATAAAGTATAAAATCTTTTTGCAAATACTTGATTTTGTTGTAGACTTCTTATGTTAGGCAATAAAATCCGTTGAATTCATATTCAGATCGAAATGAATAAAAATTGAAAAGGAGTTGGTCAATGATATTCGAGCATGCACTTGTTTTGAGTGCTTATTTATTTTCTATAGGTATCTATGGATTGATCACGAGCCGAAATATGGTTAGAGCCCTTATGTGTCTTGAACTTATACTAAATGCAGTTAATATAAATCTCGTAACCTTTTCTGATTTTTTTGATAGGCGGCAATTAAAAGGAAATATTTTTTCAATTTTTGTTATAGCTGTTGCAGCCGCTGAAGCAGCTATCGGACCGGCTATTGTTTCCTCAATATATCGTAATAGAAAATCAACCCGTATCAATCAATCCAATTTGTTGAATAAATAGTATTACTCATAAAAAAAAGTCTAATTTTGAATAGTGTGTACTATATAATCCATTCAAATTAGCAGAAATGTTATATCCTTTTTAATCATGTTTGCGAAAACAAAGATAAGAAATCAAAGTATCTTGGTTCTATTCTCTTATTAGTTATTAATCTTTCTATTTTTAGTAGCAAAATTCTTATAAATCATTGATTCATCTGGTATATAATATATATATATAGATATATATATCATATATATATATAATTGGTTTACCAATTTACTAGATTGAAAATGTTGAATTTTTGATGTTCAAGGATTATGATCCAATGTCACATTCAGTAAAGATTTATGATACATGTATAGGATGTACTCAATGTGTACGAGCCTGCCCAACAGATGTATTAGAAATGATACCTTGGGACGGATGTAAAGCTAAACAAATTGCTTCTGCCCCAAGAACAGAGGATTGTGTTGGTTGTAAGAGGTGTGAATCCGCCTGTCCGACGGATTTCTTAAGTGTTAGAGTTTATTTATGGCATGAAACAACTCGAAGCATGGGTCTAGCTTATTGATACGTTTCAAAAAGAACCGCATACAAGTAGTTTTTTTTACTGGCAAAAACCCGGGCTCAAAATAAAAAAATATTTTGAGCCCGGGTTTTTGTAGTCTAAGTATATCTTATTTTTATCACGAATTATTTTCCTTGGTTAACAACAGTTGTAGTTTTGCCAATAGTCGGAGGTTCTTTAATTGTCTTATTTCCCCATAAAGGAAATAAGACAATTAAATGGTATACTTATTGTATATGTTTCATAGATCTCCTTCTAATAACCTATCTATTTTGTTATCATTTCGAATTGGATGATCCACTAATCCAATTGACAGAAAATTATAAATGGATCCATTTTTTTGACTTTTACTGGAGATTAGGAATAGATGGACTCTCTCTAGGACCCCTTTTATTAACGGGATTTATCACTACGTTAGCTACGTTATCAGCTCAACCGGTTACTCGAGAATCTAAATTATTCTATTTTCTGATGTTAGCAATGTATAGTGGTCAACTAGGAACATTTTCTTCTCAAGACATTTTACTTTTTTTCATCATGTGGGAATTAGAATTAATTCCCGTTTATCTACTTTTATCTATGTGGGGTGGAAAAAAACGTTTGTATTCAGCTACAAAGTTTATTTTGTACACTGCGGGAAGTTCTGTTTTTTTATTACTGGGAATTCTGGGTATGAGTTTCTATAGTTCTAATGAACCAACATTAAATTTTGAATCATTAACTAATCAATCATATCCCGTGGCACTGGAAATAATCTTCTATATGGGATTTCTTATTGCTTTTGCTGTCAAATCACCAATTATACCCTTACATACATGGTTACCTGATACCCATGGAGAGGCGCATTACAGCACTTGTATGCTTTTAGCCGGAATATTATTAAAAATGGGAGCATATGGGTTGATTCGAATTAATATGGAATTATTATCTCGCGCTCATTCTCTATTTTGTCCCTGGTTAATGCTATTAGGTTCCATTCAAATAATCTATGCAGCTTCAACATCTCTTGGTCAACGTAATGTAAAAAAAAGAATAGCTTATTCCTCGGTATCTCATATGGGTTTCTTAATTTTAGGAATTGGTTCTATAAGCGAGACAGGGCTGAATGGGGCTATTTTACAAATAATCTCTCACGGATTTATTGGTGCTGCCCTTTTTTTCTTGGCGGGAACTAGTTATGATAGACTACGTCTTCTTTATCTTGACGAAATGGGTGGAATGGCTATCCCAATGCCAAAAATATTCACGATTTTCACTACCTTATCGATGGCTTCTCTTGCATTACCGGGCATGAGCGGTTTTGTTGCAGAATTGATAGTATTATTGGGAATAATTACCAATCAAAAATATCTTTTCATCACAAAAATACTCATAACTTTTGTAACTGCAATTGGAATGATATTAACTCCTATTTATTTATTATCTATCTTACGTCAAATGTTCTATGGATACAAGCTTTTTAATACACCAAATTCTTATTTTTTTGATTCGGGGCCACGAGAATTCTTTATTTCAATTTCTATCCTTATACCCGTTATAAGTATTGGCATTTATCCAGATTTTATTTTTTCATTTTCGGCTGACAAGGTTGAAGCTATTCTCTCTAATTTTTTATAGAGAGTTTTCGGGAATAAATGAAAAAGAAAAAATAGAAATCAATCCGATGCACAATACAAAAAAAATGGATTTCTTTTTGTATTTTCTTAATTACATAAAAATGAATTTGAATTCTAATTGAATATGTTTGTTGTTTGTGAGAACCCCTTGAATCAATATTACATTACTTGATTCAATGGGGTATTAATCATTTTCTTGGGAGTTTTTTTTTCTTATTCGATAAAAGAAAATGTTCCCAATATTTGTAAATTTTTTAAAATTAATTAGGTGTAAATGAACCATAACTATGTAGTCCTATTCCTAAAAGATTTATCCCTAAATAACATATCCAAATTATAAGAAAGCCCATGGAGGCCACTATTGAAGAATTTCTATATTCCAATTTTTTATTTTTTCTAGTATGTAAATAAATTGCGAAAATAGTCCAAGTAATAAAAGCCCAAGTTTCCTTTGGATCCCAATTCCAATATGATCCCCATGCCTCATTAGCCCATACTGCTCCTGATATATTACCTATTGTTAAAAAGATAAAACCTAGACTAATAGTACGGTAACCCCAACGATCCAATTGTTGAATAAATTGATATTTATAATAATTTCTATAAGACGAATAAAACGGAAAAGGAGTTTGTTGTAAAATATTATTTTTATCATTCATATTCATGTATTTGATTTCAGCAAAAGAAAAGGATTCATTAAAAAAAAAGAAAGTCTTGCTTTTACCAATAATTTGTATGAGTTCTTGAAATGTAATGACTAAAATAGCCACTGATATTAATGATCCACATAAAAGAGTTGTATAACCCAATATCATCATACTTACGTGCATCATTAACCAATGGGATTGTAAAGCAGGAACTAATTTTAAGGATTCATGCATTTCGGTTAAAAGACCCGAAGTAGCAAAGCCTTGGGTAAAAAGAATACTTGGTGTTATTATTGTATTCAAATAGTAATTTTTTTGTTTTTTGAAGCAAAGAACCATATAAAAGATAGAAAAAGTCCATGAAAGAAATATTAATGATTCATATAAATTACTAAATGGTAAATGGCCTGAAAAAATCCAACGAGTAACTAACAATCCTGTGATACAAAAAAAGGTTATTATCATGCCTTTTTTGAACAAATTGTATAATCCTATGATTTCATTGCCTAATAATAAGGTTATCAAATGAATTGAAATTAAAATAGATACGACCGAAAAGGATATATGAGTTAATATATGCTCTAAAGTGGAAAATACCATATAGAATGAAAAAATAGAAATACTTGGAATAGAAATAAGAATTCTTTATAGGACCTTTTTTTTAGAAGAGAAGATAAGATGCCGCTACTCGGACTCGAACCGAGATGCTCTAGCACTGCTTCCTAAGAGCAGCGTGTCTACCAATTTCACCATAGCGGCTTACTCGAAACCATAATAACCAAATTTTAGTCAATTGTCGAGATTCAAAGAATCAATTAAAACACAATATTTGTTTACTAAACATTCAATAAAAGAATTTTAAAGAATTCTATTAGAATCTATTAAATATATAATGTAAATATCCTAAATTCAGAACTGAATCTTATATTCTATATAAATTTTACATTAATATTTTTGTATTTAAAAAAGAGTCGTTGAATCAAGTTAATTGAAAATCTTCTAACGTTTATATTTGTTACAGAAAAAGCTTTTTGAATTCCCCGTAAAAATAGATTGCCCTAATGAAAAAGCTTTTAATGCTGTAAAATATCCTTTCTTTTTCCATAAATTGTTCCGAATAATTTTTTTTGATATAGACGTGCGCTTTTTTGGAACTGCCATAGAATTAGTCTAGTTTTTTATTGTTATAGAATTTTATGTGAAAGACATTTTTCGGTAAATGAAAATGAAGTTTCTCTCTAATTAGACATATATTTTCTATATTTGAATTTCCATTTTTTTTATTGAATATTATAATAATAATAGAAAATATAATACTTTTTCTAAAGTTTTCCAAATATCGCTATTTCTTATTGTAATAAAAACTGAATTAGTTAAGTTAAATTTAATGAACTAAACTTATGTTCAAAAAATATTGTCCAAAGAGTCAGAATAATTAATAATCGATTATTCTATTTTATTAAATTCTATGTTTCTTTATTATTAACCGAATCCATTCCTTTACTTTACAAAAAAGATAAAAGAAAAACCTAAGAAACAAAATTCATTAGAATCCTAATTTTTTTTCTTTATTGTATGGAATATACACATCAATATTCATGGATCATACCTTTTATTCCATTCCCAGTTCCGATGTTAATAGGAGTGGGACTTCTACTTTTTCCGACGGCAACGAAAAAGATTCGCCGTATTTGGGCTTTTCCTAGTATCTTATTGTTAACTATAGTTATGATTTTTTCGCTTGATTTGTCTATTCATCAAATCAAGAATAGTTCGATTTTTCAATATGTATGGTCTTGGACCATAAATAATGATATTTCTTTAGAGTTTGGGTACTTGATCGATTCACTTACTTCTATTATGTCAATATTAATTACTACGGTTGGCATTCTCGTTCTTATTTATAGTGATAATTATATGTCTCATGATCAAGGATATTTGAGATTTTTTGCTTATCTGACTCTTTTTAATATTTCAATGTTGGGATTAGTTACTAGTTCGAATTTGATACAAATTTATTTTTTTTGGGAATTAATTGGAATGTGTTCTTATTTATTAATAGGCTTTTGGTTCACCCGTCCTATTGCGGCAAATGCTTGTCAAAAAGCATTTGTAACGAATCGTGTAGGGGATTTTGGTTTATTATTGGGAATTTTAGGTCTTTATTGGATAACGGGTAGTTTGGAATTTCGGCATTTGTTTCAAATTATAAATAATTTGATTTCTCAAAATGAAATGAATATTTTTTTTGTTACCCTGTTTGCCCTCTTGCTATTTTGTGGCTCAGTTGCAAAATCTGCCCAATTTCCTCTTCATGTATGGCTACCCGATGCTATGGAGGGGCCTACTCCAATTTCTGCCCTTATACATGCTGCTACTATGGTAGCTGCTGGAATTTTTCTTGTGGCTCGTCTTTTTCCTCTTTTCGTAGTGCTACCCAAAATAATGAACGCAATAGCTTTTATAGGTATAATAACAGTAATATTAGGAGCTACTTTAGCTATTGCTCAAAAAGATATTAAGAAAAATTTGGCCTATTCTACAATGTCTCAATTGGGTTATATGATGTTAGCTTTGGGTATGGGATCTTATCGAGGCGCTTTATTTCATTTGATTACTCATGCTTATTCAAAAGCATTGTTGTTTTTAGGATCTGGATCCATTATTCATTCAATGGAAGCTCTTGTCGGATATTCTCCAGCTAAAAGTCAAAATATGGTTTTTATGGGCGGTTTAACAAAACATGTACCAATTACAAAAACTTTTTTTTTAGTGGGTACACTCTCTCTTTGCGGTATTCCACCCTTTGCCTGTTTTTGGTCTAAGGATGAGATTCTTAATGATAGTTGGTTGTATTCACCAATTTTTGCAATAATAGCTTGTTCTGCAGCAGGATTAACTGCATTTTATATGTTTCGAATTTATTTACTTGTTTTTGAAGGATATTTAAACGTTCATTTTTTGAATTTTAATGGAAAAAAAAATAGTTCATTCTATTCAATATCTTTATGGGGGAAGAAACAAGTAAAACTTGAAAGAAAAAACGAAAATTTTTTCTTAGTTTTACTAAAAATCAAAAAGAATGAAATAACTTCTTTTTTTATCCGGAAGAGATATCTACATCGCGTTAATCAAAATATCAAAAATATAAAACATCTTGTTTTTGGTATTATGCATTTTGGCACTAAAAAAACTGCTTGTTTATATCCTAATGAATCTAACAATACTATGCGATTTTCTATGCTTGTTTTAGTGCTCTTTACTTTATTCGTTGGTGCCATAGGAATTTCTTTCAGCCAAGAAGGAATACATTTGGATATTTTATCAAAATTGTTAATTCCGTTTATAGACCTTTTACATAAAGATTCAGAAAATTTTCTGAATTATTATGAATTTTTTACAAACGCAACTTTTTCTGTGAGTCTCACCTTTTTGGGAATATTTATAGCGTCTTTTTTTTACAAATCGGTTTATTCCTATTTAAAAAATTTGAATTTATTAAATTTATTTGAAAAAAGTTTTCTTAAAAAAAATGTTCCCGATAATTTTCAAAATATCCTATATAATTGGTCGTATAATCATGGTTATATAGATGTTTTTTATGAAAAATATTTAATTGCCAGTATCAGAAGATTAGTGAAATTCAATTCTTTTTTTGATAAAAAAAGAATTGATGGAATTACGAATGGAATAGGTATTACAAGTTTTTTTCTAGGAGAAACTATCAAATATGTGGGGGGTGGGCGAATAGCTTCGTATATATTATTGTATATTCTAGATATATTAATCTTTCTAGTAATTTTGTTTTTCTTCGAAACAAATAAATATTGATGAATCTCATGAATATTGAACTTGGTAAGAAAAGGGGATTTAAAAATTGAAAAAGAAGATTCTGAAAGAAGATTCTTTGAATACTAAAATTACGTATTGAATTTGGATTCTTGTATCCATAATTCAAAAAGTTTTTTTGACTATTGCCGAAGAACTGAAATAAA